TGTTCGGAAAAGTGGTTGAAAGAATTCAACCAATTTAGTATTCAAGTCAATGATGTATTACATTAATTCGATTCATTCAACCTTATTTTATTTAATTTTATTTAAATATTTTAAATATTAAAAATTATAACGATAAAGTAAAAAAAGTAAAATAAAGTCAAAGCGGGTAGCGGGAATCGAACCCGCATCGTTAGCTTGGAAGGCTAGGGGTTATAGTCGACGTTGATTCATAATTTTTAACGTCTCTAATTCAAAACTGAACGTGAAACTTTGGTTTCATTCAGCTCCTTTATGGAAGGTGGATAAATTCCCAGATTCAGATATGAACGAAATAAAAAATCTGACCCATAACGTCTATGTCAGCTTTTATGTCTGAATCTATTCAGAACAACCCGCTTTCTAGACGATCCCTATAGAAAGGGGTGTTATATTCTAACAATCTTTCTAGTTACTTCGTTCTCTACTTCTATTTGAAAGAATCCTTAGGAAAAGCATTTTGTTTCCACCGAGCTAAAACAATTTATCGATGTCTTTAATAAACCAAAGACATTGTTTAATAGCTGTTTTGCTTCAATTTCCCCTACAGAAATGAAAAATTGAAGATTTAGTTACGATTAGAAATACGCGTTTTATCTTTATCCATGGGTCCTTTACTTATACTCATTCAATTGGAAGTATTGATCCAATAAAAAAATTATGTTTCGTAATCTTATAATCCAATTTTTCAATTTAAAATTGATTCGTGGATAAAAATCACGAGAATTTATATTATTCCTCGAATTTTTCATTGAGAGGGAAAGGATTCAATCCTTTTAAGAACTAAAGTTTTTGTTCGGAATGAATATTAATCAAACCGAAAGACCCTTTAACTATATAAAGGATTAAAGAACGAATCACACTTTTACCACTAAACTATACCCGCTACAATCAGATTATTGTATCTAAATGGACCTTTTGTCGACCTTAATCACAAAACCAAAACATCAGAAAAAAATTATCAAAACTAGAGCGTTTACCTTTTGTATTTGTATCAGAGGACCTAATGAGATTTGGAAACGAGTATTCATTTTAATAACTAAATAACAAGTGCTTTTTTGCCCGAGGTTTTTGTCTCGAACTTAATCCATAACACAAAAATAGATTGTGGTAAGAAACGAGAGTTCCTTTTTTCTTATTTAAACCGGAATAAAAGGACTAACTAAGAAAGAAATAGCACGTTGATTCTCTACCATTTGATTCTATATCATAGATATTGATATTTTTTTATTTATTATTTTTTTTTTTCAATTTTCGAAATCTTTTGATTTATGATTTGTTGGAATATGATTTGTTGGAACAAAAGGGCGGGCCCGGCTAAGGACTGACCAGGCCGGGCCGTGGAACTAAAAAGCCCCCTCGGACGAAATTAAAAAATAAGAGTATATACTATGACGGGCGTTTTCAAGCCTTATTTTTTATAATGTAACATAGTATTATCCTTTTTCAATTGGGAGGAGAGATGGCTGAGTGGACTAAAGCGTCGGATTGCTAATCCGTTGTACGAGTTTTTCGTACCGAGGGTTCGAATCCCTCTCTTTCCGTTTTCGTTGATGACTTAGTATTTTTTTTTTTCGAATTTATCGAGAGCTATTTTTTTATTACTAGTAATAAAAAAATAATTAGTGGAATAGATAAAATCTTACTAAATAACAGTTTAAAATCAAGCAAAGAAAACCTTATTTTTTATTCTTCACGTCCAGGATTACGTCCTGGATCATTAGACAGGAATCCGAAGATAAAGAGAGAAACAAAGAATATCACTACCGTGTAAACAAATAGTTTGAGAGTAAGCATTACACAATCTCCAAGATTTTTTTAGGAAAAAAGAGAATAGATTCTCCACTTTTATACTACTATACTACATACCCGATTTTTTTTTTTCGAATAAATCATGAATTTGTCTGGGACTTTATTAAAATTAAAAATATCATCGGAAACTTACAGCAGCTTGCCAAACAAAGGCTAAGAGAAAAAAGAACAGGGGTATCACTGGCATAACATCGACTATTGGATTCAAAAAAGCGTAGGCTTCGGGCAATTTGCCAACGAAAAAACTACTGGAATAAAGAGCAGAATTAAGGTAGATACAGATCAAACTAAAAATATTAAGCATAACAAACATTTTGTTTTTGGGGATAATTGTATTTATTTTGATTGAGTTGTTAATAAATTTAATTGAGTTTTTTATTATTATAGATATGTTATTATTGATAGAAGAAAAAAATGAATAAAAATAAAATAAGATAGACGAAAAAACTTTATTTTATTTGAATTCACCCAATCAAAAATTCTTCTATATCTCAAATCAAAAGAGAATAGAATAAATAATACTTTCGTACAATATCTTAATTGAATTATATGTAATGATCAATAAATTCAGTTTAATTCTATGTCTACGTGTATAGTTTCCATGTAGAAAAATTCTAGTAATCCATTTTATAAAAAATAGATATTTAGACTGGAGTTGACGAATAACCCGTACCAATATTAGTGTTTATTTATTAGTATCGAATAGAAATAAATGGGGCGTGGCCAAGTGGTAAGGCAACGGGTTTTGGTCCCGCTATTCGGAGGTTCGAATCCTTCCGTCCCAGAGCATACCCAGTATATATGTATATATATTATTATATAATCATTATATTAACATAATAATATCAATATATTTATATATATATATAAAATATATATCATAATAAATAAAATATATATCATAATAAAATAATATATTTTTATATATAAAGATTGTTTTTTAGAACAGCCTTCCGTATTAAGATAATCTGTATTAAGATTACTAATAGAATATTAGTATATAATCTAGTATAGAATCTGATTATTATTTTTTAATAATTGGCGGAATCATATCTTTTGCACAAATTTGTTTGAGTTCAAATAACACGCATATGAAATGGGAAATTGAATTCAGTTGCAATTCGTTAAATAACAATGATTTTATAGTATAAATATGAAAAAATAACAACATAAAATTTCAATCTTGTCTTACATCAGTGTTTTTTATCTATCTTTTTTTAATCACATACTGTTTATTCCAATATGAATTTATCTCTCTCTTACTAATGATAAACGGATGATAAAAAACAAAAGGTCCTTGCTGTAAAACTTTATGTTTTGCAAAATGAAAATAATTATATCGGATAGGAGATTTTTCAATCAATTAAATCTTTGTAATGAACCGCTAGAAGTATAAGTTCTTGGTACTTGAAGAAGTGTGAAATTGTTGAATTTATTCTATCACTATTATCTTACTTGAAGATACAGATTCAAAATAACTTGATTTCTTCGTATTATATTTATTTATTCCTGTTATATCAGTTATAATTTAGTTAACTAATTTGATTTTTCCAATAATAGAAAAATAGAAAAAGAGTTTCAAATTTAGAATGATATAAATAAAAGAATCAAAAAAATTTATAAAAAAAGGAGTTCTATTTTTATTTTATATTATAGAATTTCCAAGATTAAATTCTATTAATCTAAAAAAAAGGGGTTAAATTGATTTATTCTTATTCTTGCTGAGACTCTCCTTTTTTCATATAGAAGAAAAAGGTATAGATTACTATGTACCAACCGAACCAATGATTATTCATGATTTCATAATTGAATCAATTACATATGGGTTCCAAACTGAAGGAATGTTATGGTAAAACTTCGTTTAAAACGATGTGGTAGAAAGCAACGTGCGACTTGAAGGACATGATCCGCTGTGGAGTCTTACATCCACCACTTTTATATATATTTATTATAGGAATGAAAGTGCTCTTGGCTCGACATCATTTGTTCTATTCCGCTGTAACCTCCTTTTTTTTGGGGGGGGGTGATAGAATATAGTATAGGATGGAGCTCGAGTAGAAAGTATTTTTTTATTTTTCAGAGGCAAGAATCTAGGGTTAGTATCAATCAACAAATTGGAACAACTTCGTAAGTATATTTTGATACATAAATTAAAAGGAGCCCATTCGAGAAAATTTCCAATTCAAAGGGAAGATTTGTTGAAATTGGTAAAACTCTTTCGATCAAATCAAAAAGTGTATTACGCAGGAATCAAACATTCGTATGATTCTTTGACATAAAGAAATCACAAAAAATGGTATGTTGCTGCCATTTTGAAAGATTTAAAGATCACCGAAGTAATGTCTAAACCCAATGATTCAAGGCAAAGATCCTGGAACAAGGAAATACCATTTTCAATTGTCTGAACAACTGGATCAGAATGAAGAATCAAAATGGATTCTTAAAGAAGACAGGCAATTAAAGGGTTAGAGACCGCTCAATAGATGCAGTATCTAAAATAAAATAAAGGGTTTCTCTTTTGCGTTATTTCAGAGTTATCCAACTTGAGTTATGAGGGTGCAAATATGACTAATTTTTTTGTTGGGTAAGAATAAGAAAAAAAGGGCTAAAATCAATAGTCTAATTAATTTGATGATTTGATGGATATATTTGATATTGTAATTCTATACATAGACATAATTTAGAATTTTCTCGAGCCGTACGAGGGGAAAACCTCTTATACGTTTCTAGGGGGGGTATTGTTCATCTATCCCAATGAGCCATTTATCGAATCGTTGCAATTGATGTTCGATCCCGACGAGAGGGAAGAGATCTTCGGAAAGTGGGTTTTTATGATCCGATAACCAATCAAATTTTTTTAAATGTTCCTGCTATTCTATACTTCCTTGAAAAAGGCGCTCAACCTACGGGAACTGTTCATGATATTTTAAAAAAGGCGGGAGTTTTTACGGAACTTCAGCGTTAATCAACAAACAAAATTCAATTAATGAAATAAAATAGAAAAAAAGATCAAGTGAATAAATAAGAAATGATATAGACGTAGAAGTAATGTGTTCTATAAGACATAAAAATTTGACATTACCCCCGATGGGATGATTTTCGTTGGAACTCTTTGAACAAAAAAAAACAAAGGACTAAACCTGATTATTTTAGTTTTAGTTATTGAATAAACTTCGTTTTTTTCTACTTCTCCCCCGTCTTCCTTAATTAAGTCTTTCACTTAATATTCTATATAGTGATAGTGTAGTGCCAATCCAACACAAGTCTTTCGTTTTTTTATATTTCAATTAAAATTAATCAAATTATTTAATTTTAATTGATTGAAATCAAAATTGTTAGTTCTATTTAGAACTTGTTTTATCTTTTGTATGCTTACGCTTTTGTCAATATTAATATTGACAACAGTGTATCAAATAAATATAATCCGATCGTGGATAAACGGATCCATTTATCCCTGTTCCATAGATTTTATTTCATTCAAATAATCTTCTTAGATTTTCTGTCATACAGGAAGTCTTTTTTGATTAAGATTTAAATCAATCAAACTCGATATATACTAAATTAATGGATAATATAAGAGAAGAGAGCCAGGAGGCGGTCTATAAATATTGGAAAATCTTTGACTTTATTTTATCTTTTATTTGAGAATTTTTATATTTTCGTCGGATTTGTTCATTTTTATTATGTTTAGAGCGGGTTAGAGTTTTTTTTCATTGTTTTTTTAATGGTTTGATTATGTTGTGCCATTCAATTTCGTTATTTATTGGGATTCTGATTGTATCTACACATTCTAATTTGTTTATTTGGGTTGCTAACTCAACGGTAGAGTACTCGGCTTTTAAGTGCGGCTAGCATCTTTTACACATTTGTATGAAGAAACAGATTCGTCCATACCATCGGTAGAGTTTGTAAGACCACGACTGATCCTGAAAAGAATCAATGGAAAAAGCAGCATGTCGTAGCAATGGATAATTCTGAGAATATTTCATTCTTTCTTATTGAATAGGTCCAAAATCTTATTTCAATTGTTTCAATTCAATTAAAAAAAGAATTTTTTTTGGGGGGGGTCGAGTGAATAAATGGGTAGAGCCTTATTAGAGGTTCCAATTCTAGGGAAATAACAAAGTAACGAGCTTCTGTTCTTAATTTTTGAATCATTCCCCCATCTAATTAGATGTTAAAAATATATTAGTGCCTAATGCGGGAAAAGCTTTTCCGATGAGTGGATTAGAAATTTCTTATGAGTCCTAACTATTAGCTATTCCCCTTTATGGGGTAGAGATAAATGTGTAGAAGAAGGTAGTATATTGATAAAGATATTTCTTTTTTCAAAATCAAAAGAGCGATTGGATTGATAAAATAAAGGGCTTCTAACTATCTTCTTATCCTATAAATGAATATAAATCTATTATCTGGAAAGGAAGGGGAGGTTCTAGAGAGTCCGTTGATGAGTTTGACTTGTTTCCGAGGTATCTAGTTTTTTCTTACTATAAATACCTTGTTTTAACTGTATCGTACTATGTATCATTTGATAACCCAATAAATCATCTATTTCTTTTCTGATTCAAAATTGAATTTTAAATGGAAGACTTTCAAGGATATTTCGAATTATATAGATCTCAGCAACATCATTTACTATACCCACTTATCTTTCGGGAGTATATTTATGCCCTTGCTCATGATCGTGGTTTAAATAGATCCGTTTTATTGGATAATGTAGGTTATGACAAGAAATCCAGTTTACTAATTATAAAACGTTTAATTAGTCGAATGTATCAACAGAATCATTTGATTATTTCCGTTAATGATTCTAATCAAAATAAATTTTGGGGGTACCCCCAAAATTTGTATTCTCAAATGATATCGGAGGGATTTGCAGTCATTGTGGAAATTCCGTTTTCCCTACGATTAGTATCCTCCTTAGAGGAGACAGAAACCATAAAATCTTATAATTTACGATCAATTCATTCAATATTTCCCTTTTTCGAGGATAAATTTCCACATTTAAATTATGCATCAGATGTACTAATACCCTACCCCATCCATCTGGAAATCTTGGTTCAAACCCTTCGCTACTACGTGAAAGATCCCTCTTCTTTGCATTTATTACGGCTCTTTCTTAATGAGTATTATAGTTGGAATACTCTTATTACTCGCCCAAAATCCATTTTTGCAAAAAGTAATCAAAGATTATTCTTGCTCCTATACAATTCTTATGTATGTGAATACGAATCTATTTTACTTTTTCTCCGTAACCAATCTAATCATTTACGATTAACCTCTTTTGGGATCTTTTTTGAGCGAATACGTTTTTATGAAAAAATAAAATATCCTGTCGAAGAAGTCTTATTTCCGGCCACCTTATGGTTCTTCAAGGATCCTTTTATACAGTATGTTAGCTATCAAGGAAAATCGATTCTGGTGTCAAAAGATACTCCTCTTCTGATGAATAAGTGGAGATATTATCTTGTCAATTTTTGGCAATGTCATTTTTATGTATGGTCTCAACCAAGACGAATCCATATAAACCAATTATCCAAGCATTCCTTTGATTTTTTGGGTTATCTTTCAAGCATACGACCAAATATTTCAGTGGTACGGAATCAATTGTTAGAAAATTCATTATTAATGGATAATACTATGAAGAAGCTT